TTTCAAGCAAAAAAAGACTCTTAATGCTCCGGGCGAAAAGATGAAATCTTGGATTTTTGCGCATATCCCAATCCTTATTGATTATCTCATCACAGTTAAAATTTTCTTTTTTTACTTTTTTTATAAGTTCATTGAAGAAGTTTTATTTGCTCAGTAAGTTATTCCCACCCCTTTTTTTGTTTGTCCACTACTTCTTATGAATCGAAACAAACGAGTTCCGATAGAACTGGAAAATCAAATAAATAGTAATCTTTGACAAACAGGATCAATAATCATTATTATTTCCACACAAGAAAAGGAATTTTCCACCCCTTTCTTGTGTGGAAGATTAGGAAGACGAGTAATCCCTCCTAGAATCATTTGTTCCTTTCATTTATCCGCGTGTATTCTCCTCCTACTTATGCCTATTATCTATTAGAATTCGATTCTATTAGGTACAAAAAAACTATTGATGTATTACATGGCATTTACAATCTGCCAATGGGAGGCCTAGCATAGTCACAACACTCCCATTTTGATTGAAAAAAAGAAGGGGGGATCAAGTAGTCTTCTTCGCAATATACATACTATTGCTAGGAATGGGATACAAGCAATTTCCGGCATCTCGCAGAAAAACAGTATAAACAAAGCAAGCAAAACATTTTCCATGATTTTTTTGAATCATACATAATTGCATCGATCACAACAATTCGGCTCTTTTTACCAGCTTGATGAATCCGTGGATCTAGAAATTCATTTCGGACAATTGAACCTTCTCAAACTGTTTCTTTTTTAGAACCAAAAAGATTTGTGCCAGAATAACAGATGCCAAGAAGAACAACAAACCTTGGACACGTAATGGATCTTGAAGTACTATTTCTGCATCTCCCTGACCAAATCCACCCACATTGGGATTACTCGTTAATGGTTGATCAAGCTTGATAGATTCACCCTCTGAAACAAGAAGTTCTGGTCCTGGAGGTATAATATCAACCACTTGGTGTCCATCCGATGCGTCAGCTATGGTTATTTCATACCCCCCTTTTTCTTTACGTACTATTCTGCTTACTATACCTGCTGCTGTAGCATTATAGACTGTATTGTTACTCTTGTTCCCATCGGGATAAATCTGACCTCTTCCCCTGTTCCCACCTACATATATGGGATACTTTAAGAAGTGAACATCTTTCTTAATAGCAGGGTCCGGGGAAAGAATGGGAAAGACGATTTCACTATATTTCTGACCAGGAACAGGACCTACCACAAGAATATTTCTTTTAGTGGGGCGATAACTCTGAAAAGACAGATTGCCTATCTTTTCTTTCATCTCGGGAGAAATACGATCGGGGGGAGCTAATTCGAATCCCTCGGGTAAAATAAGAACAGCCCCCACATTCAAAGCCCCCTTTTTCCCATTAGCAAGAACTTGTTTCAGTTGCATATCATAAGGGATTCTAACAACTGCTTCAAATACAGTATCAGGAAGCACAGCTTGTGGAACCTCAATATCCACGGGCTTATTAGCTAAATGGCAATTGGCGCATACAATACGCCCAGTTGCTTCTCGTGGATTTTCATAACCCTGCTGCGCAAAAATGGGATATGCATTTGAAATAGATGTCCGAGTTATGACATATATCATGATCGATACGGAAATGAATCGAGTCATCTGTTCCTTTACCCAAGAAAAGGTATTTCTATTTTGCATGGTCCAATTATTGATCCCGGAAATTTCTACAATAAATTAGGTAGGTAGCTAGTATAGTTCCCTATCCACGATTCTGCCATTGTACTGGAGGGGGAATCCCTTAGACGGGTAGAAGTATAAAGAGTGAGTCAGATTAAAAATGGTTTGTTTATGTACGAAGTAACATTCGGATTTGATTGATATCGGCAGATCAAATGAGTTCTTCATTCATTCATTGAATGATAAACCACTACAAGTGAAGGAGATACACGATTTAAATAATGGAAGATCCAATATTTCAAAATTGTATCTAGAATGACTGGAAAAGTGGAAACAAGACCAGATATAATTTGATTGTTATGAGCAAATCCAAAATCTTTGTAGACCGAACCAATCATTAGTTCCCAACCATGGGGCGAGTGGAATCCGATACATAAATCAGTTAATAAAAGAATAGAAAAAGCTTTTATTGTGTCGCTTAAGTTATAGAGGAATTCCTGAACCCAAGAATTAAGAATGACAAGTTCTTCATTACCCAGAATAGAATAACCACTTAGAATAGCAAAACAGATTATATTTGTCGAGAAATGCAAAATTATATGGATATGATCTTCATTGTGCATTTTGACCAATTGTATTGTTTCTTTGTGGATTCCTATACGAAGCTTTTGTATCTGTGTCTCCGGGTACTCCTTTATCATTTCGTCCAACAGGAATAGTTGTTCTAATTCTATGAATCTTTCTAGAACGTTCTTCTCTTGAATATCATTCAAAAAAGTTTCGGATTGCCTTGTATTCCACCAATTAGTAACTAAAGGTTCCAGACTTTTATTAAATGAGAGAGAGATCCACCAGGGCAAAAAGACTATAGATGCAAGATATGGGAGGGGAGTCAATGCTTTCTTTTTTGGCACTTTGAATCTGTTCTGTAAATTGTTAATGAAACTGCTTCATTCGCCGACTCTATCTGATCCGATATTTCTATGAAGCATGAGTTCTATAACAAGGTATGGAACCTATGGATCGGATCTATTCCTTCTTTTTTTTTTTTGAATTGTTTAGTCCTTGGATCTAGAAAGAATATAGAAATAGAATAAAGGTCCGTTTCGAATGAAGAAATAATCAAGTTCCCAGATATCTCAATTGGTCAAATTCGAACCAATTGTATCTTCATTTGTTCCTTTCGATGAATGCCCGAAAAACCACTTGAAGTAATGAATATTATTCGGATTTCGAGACGAAAGAACTCCCCCCTGATCAATCAATTATTTCGAAATGTTTCACTGGCTACCCACAGCCCAGGAATAATTGAGGGGATATTTCTGAAGAATATTGATGATGAAATCCGAAATGGGTGGCAAAACAAGAGAGAAATTGAATAGTTATGAGAGATCCAATCGTTTGGTCATCAAGGAGCAAAAGAAAGGATAAAAAAAAAGAAACATCGATTGACGAAAGAGAGATAATTTACGAGATACGATCCATCTATATCTAACGTATCAATTCAAAATATTGGTCCTAAAAAGATGAATTCTGTACTGTATTCCGAAATGTTCTGATATGTGTGATGAATACATACTTATTAGATTTGTTACTAGTATGAAAGAATTGAGTTTAGTTCCATATGTAAAAAAAAAGAGTTTTTGTTTTGGTGGATAAAAATAGCTTCTTATTATGGTTGTTCCGTATTCGTCCGCCTGCTTTATTCTATGGGCCACAACACAACGGTATTACCAACGGAACGGGGGAAATAGAATCGAACATGTTTTGCTCGAATAAACGTTCCGAAGAAACTTCAGTTATATTAAAAAGGGGATTCCTGAGTTCCTTCCCTCATGCGGAGAAAGCATTCATTCTTCAGTTCATTTCAAAATACTTCATTCGGTACGCGCAAGAAATAGGCCGATTCAGCAGCTTTTTGTTCAATTTCTCGTGGAGTAAAATTCTCATCGGTACGAGTCAAGGGAATGGCTCCCTGGCCTCTGATTTCCATATAAAGGACACGACGAGGATAAAGACCCTCTTTAACTTCCATTCTGATTGACTGGATATCTCTCATAAGGAATCGAAGGAAGATGCGACGATTTATTCCAGGAAATCCCCAACGAAAAATACACACTATTCCTTCTTTTCTATCAAAAAGATCATAACCACTACCTACATTCCACGAAATTGTGCACCACAAATAGGAACTAATGAACAGACCAGCGATCCCATAGAAAGACATCACGATTCCTTGGGGAAAAAAAAGGATTTCCTGAGAGGGAAATACAGATATCAGATTCCTACCAAGATAACTGGAAGTTCCAACCAATAAGAATCCTAGTGAACCTAAAAAAAGGATACAGGCCCAGCAGAAATTACTTGTTTTTCGAGACCCCGTTATAAGTTCTATCCATATACGTTCGGATTGCCAGTTCATACTCGATCCAGTTGCATTCTATTGGAATTGAGAGAATAGAATAAGCCAAATGAATTTGACTTTACTTTTTTTGTTTTGATCCCGAAGTAACTCTCATCAACTAGCACTATTATGATGTAAACCATTAGGAGTAATTCATCGAATTGGTTAGATATAAAATAATAACATCCCCTTCATATGATCCCACTATGTATATCTACATACATATAGATACATTGACTTTCTATTTCAGATATTTGCTGATCTATTTGAAAACAAAAACAGCTATACCCACATATAATATACATGCATTTATCCATATATCATGGATCTGCATGCATAACAATAACAGCTTTTTTATTTGTGCTCGGAGGGAGTCACATGTCGTACCGTACCCTATTCCACTAAAAGATATCTGGATTATGATCCAAGTCCAAGTGTTAAAAAAAATGGATGAGATTTGATCCCATCGGATCTAAACAATCTTGTTTTTTTGAACATGAAGAGATAAAGAAGCCATTGCAATTGCCGGAAATACTAGGCCCACTAAAGGCACAAAAATAGAGGGTAAATTGAAATCTGTCATAGAATAGGTGCCTCGATTTAATATTTGTACTTGTTATAAATTTGTACTTGTTAGAAATATATCTTATGATAAGTATATTTATTATAAGTATATAATAAGTGCAAGGAATGTAGAACTAAATAAGTGTACCTATTCATCTTTCTACACAAAATATATGTATGATAATCCGCTTTTTATTCTTGTTCTCCCGTCCTTATCTTATAATAAAGAGTTTCTTACGAGTTCCCTAAGGATTCGTTAGAATCCGATCCAACAGGGATTCATAGTAAAAAAAAAGGAGGTTCTCGGGAGATATAGATATAGAAATATGCAACATTTCTATTATAGATTTTCATTATTCTATATAT